GGATACATAGCTATAGCTGAAAGAATAAAAAAAAATCTCGGGTTGACATGGATTCAATCAATCAATATAAGTAAAATAAACAAGTTGAATCCCTTATTTTGTGATTTGTTAATAGATTTACAACAACAAACGATAAAACGCCCGGTTTCGATTGCGAGTAATGTAAATTTGGATTTCTCGACCCAATTAGTTCGTTGTATTCATTTGATCTTTTTTATATGCATCTTATATCAATAAAATTGATTTTTGTTCTTCTGCTTATTTTTTTTTGTCCTTATACTTCCAGAACATGATACTCTATGGGAGCAATATTAAATAGGAATAAAAAATAGGTATGAATAGAACAAAAAAGGGGGGAGTAGTAAAGAAAAAGTTATACAAAACTATATAGGAGTCATCCACACCCTCTTTTTTTATTCTATTCCTCAATTCAATTTCGTTTAATTAAGATGAAGTTCCTTAAAAATCCCAGCCTTCTTTGAAATATCATGGACCGTTCCTGTAGGTTGAGCGCCCTTGTCAAGGAAATCTAAAATGGCAGGAAGATTTAAATGGGTTTGATTATTTATCGGATCATAAAAACCCACTTTCCGAAGATCTCTTCCCTCTCTTCGGGATCGAGCATCGATTGCAACGATTCGATAAACAGCTCATTGGGATAGATGTAGATGAACAATACCCCCCCTAGAAACGTATAAGAAGTTTTCTCCTCGTACGGCTCGAGAAAAAATGATTAGAAATTATGTGATTTAAGTCCTTCTTTTTCGAAAAAAAAAAAACATTCGTACTCTCATAACTCAAGTTGGATAACTTTTAAATAGCCCAAAAGAAAATCTTTAGGGATTTCTTTTTTTGAGTGGTCTCTAACCCCTTTTTTTGTTTGTCTCGTTTCGAATCGATTTTTTGATTCTTAATTCCCATTCTGATCTAATTGTTGAGACAATTGAAAACGGTATTTCCTTGTTCCAGGATCCTTTTTATCTTTGCCTTGAATCATTGGGTTTAGACATTACTTCGGTGATCTTTCGTTTTCAAAAATGGCGGCAACACACCCCTTTTTGCGATTTTTTTCTATCAAAGAATCATACGAACAATTGATTCCTGCATGATACACTTTTCATCGAAAGAGTTTTACCAATTCCAACAAATTGTCGTTTTGGATTTCAAAATTGCTCGAATCGGATCCTTTCAATTTATATATCGAAAATATACTTACGAAGTTTGTTACAACTTATTGATTGGTATTAACCCTAGATCCTTGCCCCTGCGAAATGAAAAAATACTTTCTACTCAAGCTCCATCATGTCCTATTTACACTACACCCCAACAAAAAACGAGAATTCTAGTAGAACAGAACAAAGTATGTCGAGCCAAGAGCCCATTCATTTCTAGATAATCTACAATCTAAAATGGCGGATGAAAAAAAAAATCCACAGCGGATCGTGTCCTTCAAGTCGCACGTTGCTTTCTACCACATCGTTTCAAACGAAGTTTTACCATAACATTTTTCTAGTTTTGAACCGGTATGTAATTGATTCAATTATGGAATCATGAATAGTCATTGCTTCGGTCAATACCCAGTCCTTTTTCCTTCGATATGAAAAGAATAGTTAGTTAATTTATGAGGAAGAAGCCTCAGTAAAAATTGAATTTCACCCTCTATTTTAATTTTTTTAATTTTATTGCATTGATGCAATATTTCTTTTTTGTTTTATTTCTAAATAAAACAAAAAAGAACACGAATAAAAATAAAAAGAAAATAAAGTAAAAAGTAAATAAGAGGATGAAGATATATAAATGGACCCCGTCTCAATTATTAATTATTATTAAATACATTTACAATTATTAAATAGAGCCAAACATCAAATACCTCCAGCTCAAAGAAAATTCATCGATATGAAACTCGATTGATTATGAGATCTTCCATCGCTCACTAACTCGTATGGATCCCACTCCCAATTCATTCTGGGGGATGATTAATCATGAATAAAAATAGGATCCTATTTGATACGGGATGCTAGACTTTTTTGTATAGATAAAAAGACAAAAGGGTCTAGATTACATCATTCTTTACTATAATTTATAATTGTTCTTTTACCCTAAACCGGTATTAAGAAACTTAATTCCACTGATTGAATTCAAACTGTACCACGAATACACTCTTGTTTCGATTTCAAGAAATGAAATAAAAAATTGGGGCTGTCTTATTAAAAAAAAATATCAGAAAGATAGAATGTATCCTTGCAAATTCACGGAGGTAGGGTATTTAAAGATTTTTAAGCCACTCACTTACATATCAAAGTGAAAGGGAGGGGGAGGGCCCATCCGACTTTTTTTTTTGAATTCAAACTCTTGTGATCTATGTTGCCATCTTACTTGGATCACAAAAGGATTCCGTTTTATTTTCGTATTATTTGAACTCGATTCAATTTATGAAAAAACATCTTATTCAGAGAAGAGTTTTGAAAATTCGAAACAAGAAGTCCGTTTTATCAAAAATTAGACTCTTAAAAAAATTATACTCTGAAAGAGAGGTTGCTCAAAAAAGTAATTTGGAGTCTGATATTCGGATATCTGATATTCGGATATATATAAGAGGTCGCTCTGGGACGGAAGGATTCGAACCTCCGAATAGCGGGACCAAAACCCGTTGCCTTACCGCTTGGCCACGCCCCATTTGAATTTCTTTTCTATTCGATACTAATAAACACTAATATTGGTTGTTCGTCAATTCCCGGCCAAATCTCTATGGAATAAATTAGATTATTTTTTTTTTTAAGATTTTGACACAAGTAGATGCAGAATTAAACTCCATTTATTGATCATTACATAGAATTCAATTAAGATATTGTATGAAAGTATGATTTCTTCTATTCTCTTGTGAGAATTGAAGGATTTTTGTTGTGATTGGTTCGGTTCAAAGAAGTATTTTTTTTGTCTACCTTACTTTCTTTTCGTCATTTTTAGCTTATATCAATAACATATTTTTAACTCAATCAAAATACAATTATCTCCAAGAACAAAATGTTTGTTATGCTTAATACCTTTAGTTTGATCTATATCTTTCTTAATTCTGCCCTTTATTCGAGTAGTTTTTTATTCGGCAAATTACCCGAGGCGTACGCTTTTTTGAATCCAATTGTAGATGTTATGCCAGTAATACCTCTTCTCTTTTTTCTCTTAGCCTTTGTTTGGCAAGCTGCTGTAAGTTTTCGATAAGATCTTTAATAGTGTCCGAGAAAAATTCATGATTTATTCAAGCTCGAGAAAAAAAATTCTAACAATTGATAAGACCGGATGAGTCTTCCAATTTCAATGAACCCTCAAGTAAAACAGTAAAATTCTTGGGCAGACACGATAAATTTGGATTTCCCCATTTCACGATTCTGACCCTTTTTTTTACTGAAAGACCCTATTAGAGTCCGCCACAATATCGAAGTCGAATTGTGTTAATTTCGAAAAATAAAAACTCTTTTGTATTTCTATCAATTTGCAAAACCGTTTCATTTCTTGGTGTCAAAATAGGATATGTAGTATAAAAATAGAGAATCTATTCTCTTTTTCCCCAAAAAAAATAATTTTGGAGATTGTGTAATGCTTACTCTCAAACTCTTTGTTTACACCGTAGTTATATTCTTTGTTTCTCTCTTCATCTTCGGATTCCTATCTAATGATCCAGGGCGTAATCCTGGACGTGAAGACTAAAAAATAAGAAATTTTTCTTTACTTTATTCTTAGAAATGTTTTTAGGATTTGATTTTATCTATTCTACATCTTTAACTAGTAAAATAAAAAAAAAAAGCAAAAGGGTTCGCTAAATTCGACATCTTTAACTAGATACCAAATAAAAAAAAAAAGCAAAAGGGTTCGCTAAATTCGAATTTGAAAGATACCAAGTCAGCGACGGAAACGGAAAGAGAGGGATTCGAACCCTCGGTACGAATAGCTCGTACAACGGATTAGCAATCCGACGCTTTAATCCACTCAGCCATCTCTCCTAATTGAAAAAAAAAAATAATAATAATAATTATTATGTTACATTACACAAAAGATAATGCTTGAAAAAAAAGGCCCTTCTTTACTTTAACTTTATTATATAGCTTATATATTTTTTTTTATTGTATTTTGTATTATATTATACTTATATATTTTTTTTTATTGTATTTTGTATTGTATTATACATATGGATACAACTTTTATCAGCAATTCCATTTTTTATTTCTATAAAATTAAAATAAAGAATGGCCTCGAAAGATATTTCTCGAATCAAAATAGAAAAAGATAAAGAATATCTCTTTACAAAATTACAAAAGGCCTTTTTTTTTTTATTTTCACGGCCTGGTCTGGTCAGTACCCAACCGGGCCTTTTTTTGTTCCAATGAACCATACCGCCAAATCATAGAAAAAATGATTTAGATGGAATCAAAGTGTCATTTCTTATTCTTTATTATTCTTTTGTTTCTTCTTCTTTTTTTTATTTAATTTACTTTTACTGGATACTCGAAAAAAGGGAAAAACAGAACGATGTATTTTTTTTTGCACAATGCATTTTATGTTATTTGTTTTGTCGAGCCGTATCTGTCAAAATTCCTTCAAGAACCAAATTTGTTATTTTATTTAGTTATTCAATTTCGTTTTTTTTTTTAACAAAATAAGTCCTCTTTTCCTAATTTCATTAGGACTCCTAACAAACACGTCAATACTCTAAGCTCTAATTTGCATTTCATTATTTTTTTTTTATTTCTGTCCTATATTGATTACGTCCGATTCCCTTGTTCGACAAAAGTCCCATTTTTATACAATAATCGTATTGTAGCGGGTATAGTTTAGTGGTAAAAGTGCGATTCGTTCTATTAATCCTCTTAATAGTTAAGGGGTTCTTCAGTTTCATTCATATTCTGATCAAAAACTTTATTTCTTAAAAGGATTTCATTTGAATCCTTTACCTCTAAATGAAAGATTCGAGGAAGAATATCCATTCTCGTGATTTGTATCCAAGG